TTTATTAAAATTTTATTTTTTTTTTCTACTATATTTGTATAATATAAATATAGGAATATAAAAAATTTACGGAACTGAGGTCACAGGGCCTTTCACTTGGGGGGCTGCTATCGTAAATCTGATAAAAATTTTAGTTTTTGGGGTAACTAACTTTATCCAAAATTACAACAAATAAAGCGCAGGCTAAAACACGCCTAAGTTCAATTCTACTATATTTAAAAAATTTTAGTTTTTGGGGTAACTAACTTTAATATTAAATATAAGTAATATTTGTTAAGTTAAAAAACTTGTTTACGGAGCAAATGTAAATATTCTTATTATAATTTTATACTATTTTATACATAAATATTCTTATTATAATTTTATACTATTTTATACATAAATATTCTTATTATAATTTTATACTATTTTATACATAAATATTCTTATTATAATTTTATACTATTTTATACATAAATATTCTTATTATAATTTTATACTATTTTATACATAAATATTCTTATTATAATTTTATACTATTTTATACATAAATATTCTTATTATAATTTTAGCTTACATCCCATGTAAATATTTGCCTATGTTCAATGCATATATTAGATAGAACATGTTGAGATGTAGTTTTTTATGCACCGCGAGTGTAGTTTTTTACTTTAATAAAATAATTCTTTATTATAACTAATATTTTATAATATTTTTGGGGGAATATTATGAAAAAATTAGGAATTTTAGGGGAAAAAAATTCTATTTCACGTCTAATAAAAGAAGAAGTGGGGGAGAGGGGATAAAGTATAATATATGCAACTATTTAGTTAGAGGTAAGAGTAGCAATTCGGTAATGAATAGAGAGTGTGAGTTAATCTATAAGGGGATAAAGTATAATATATGCAACTATTTAGTTGGAGGTAAGAGTAGCAATTCGGTAATGAATAGAGAATACAGGTTAATCTATAAGTGGATAATAGAAAAATAAAATAAAAAGGAATACAGTTAAGGATTTAAGCGTGACTTAGCCAGCCAAGTGACTAATAAATATGTATCTAACATATGTAACACTACAGAGTATTAACTATCTAATATATGCATTGAACATAGGCAAATATTTACATGGGATGTAAGGGGGGGATACCATAAGAGCCGCAAGGTTACTTTTTTGGTTTTAAGAAAACTTAGTTTGATTCTAACTATTTAAAATAGCTAAAAAATGTCTTTACATGTGAATTTTTGTGAGGTTAAAATATTATTCTTAATGAATTTATTTTTTTTTATATTCGCAGTTAAAAATTTTATTGGAATAAAGTATTTTAGTATTAGTAAATTTTGGTAGAATAGTTAAAAATTGTGCCAGCAAACGCGGTTATACAATTTATTCTAGTTATTTTTTTTAAAAAATATTTAATTATCTGTTTGGAATTTATTATAATATTATTAAGTGAAATTTTAATTTTTTATTAAATTCTTGGTATAATATTAAATATGAAACTCATATTTTAAACTAGGATTAGATACCCTATTATTTTGAGCTTAAAATTAAAATTTTTTGGTATTAATAGTTATAATCTTTAAATTAAAAGATTTTGGCGGTAATTTAATCTATTTAGAGGAATCTGTTCTTTAATCGATAATCCACGTTGGATTTAACTTTAATTTAATTTGTATATCTCTGTCATTAGAATGTTTTATTAGAATTTAATTTTCTTTAATTACTATTATAAATAATGTCAGGTCAAGGTGCAGTTATATTAAAGGTTGAAATGGATTACATTTAATGTTATTTATTGGATCATTATTATTAAATATTTTATGTTAAAAAGGATTTAAAAGTAAATTATAGTATCTACTATTTTTGATTTAAGCACTAAATTATGCACATATCGCCCGTCACTCTCATTAAATTGAGATAAGTCGTAACAAAGTAATTCTATTGGAAAGTGGGGTTGGATTATTACAAATTATCCTTTAGAAGGAATTATTATTTACAATAATAATTGTAATTGTGCAATTCAATTTAATTTGATTAATATTAAGTTTATTATTTTTATTTTTATTAAAATTTTAATTAAAATAATATGCATATATTAGTATAGTTTATAAAAATTATTTTATTTAATGATAGTTTATAGTACTGTAAAGGACTATTTTAGAATTTATTAAAAGTATGATTATAAATTCAGTACCTTTTGTATCAGGGTTTATTAACTTTAAAATAATTATTTTATTTTTCCCGAAATTAAAAGAGATAAAATTAAATGTAATTTTATGTTATATAATAATTTATTATTTAATTTTAGTGATTATATGTTATTCAATTTTAAATATCTGGTTATCTTAGAATTAAATTTAATTTAGAAATTTTATTAGTTAAATTAAATTTTAATTTAATTTTAATTTAAAATTTTAAGATTATTAGGGATTAGCTTAATAATATTTATATAATATTTAAATTATTTAATTAGTGTAGGTTTAGAAATATCCATCTTTTATTTTGTTATAATTAATTTTATTAATTATATTTATTTAATAAATATTTATATTTATATTTGATAATAAAATTTAACTTTATTTTTTTAGATTTAATGATAAAATTAGTAGATTATTAATTTAAATTTAGGAACTCGGCAAATATTACTTTCGCCTGTTTAACAAAAACATGTCTTATAGAATTTAATTTTAAGTCTGACCTGCTCAATGATTTATTAAATTGCTATAGTATTCTAACTATACAAAGGTAGCATAATAATTTGTCTTTTAATTGGAGGCTTGTATGAATGGTTGGACGAGAAGTAATCTTTCTTAATTTAAATTAAATTGAATTTAATATTTTTGTAAAAAAGCTTAAATGTAGTTGTGGGACGAGAAGACCCTTTAGAATTTTAATTAAATTAGTAATTTTTTATTTTAGTTATAATTTTGTAATATTTTATTAATTTAATTTTTGTTGGGGTGACAGTAAAAATTTTTTAACTTTTATTATTAAATTATTCATAAATTAATGTATTTTTGATCCTTTATATTAAGATTATAAGATTAAATTACCTTAGGGATAACAGCGTAATTACTTTGGAGAGTTCTTATCGATAAAGTAGTTTGCGACCTCGATGTTGGATTAAAGTTAGATTTATAGTGCAGCTGCTTAATTTCTAGGTCTGTTCGACCTTTAAACCTTTACATGATCTGAGTTCAGACCGGCGTGAGCCAGGTTGGTTTCTATCTACAATATTTTATAGTAATATAGTACGAAAGGACCTTTTACTATTAATAATTAATAAATGTTGATTATTATTAACTATTTTGGCAGAAATTTAATGCAATAAATTTAGAATTTATTAATGTAATATTATATTACAAATAGTAATATTTTTAATTAATTATTTAATTATAATTGTTATGGTTTTACTTTCGTCAGGGTTTGTAGTTTTATTAGAGCGCAGGGTTTTAGGGTATATTCAATTACGTAAAGGTCCTAATAAAGTTGGTATAATTGGGTTATTTCAACCTTTTGCAGATGGATTAAAATTATTTTTTAAAGAACAAACTTATCCTTTTATATCTAATTTTTTAATTTATTATATTACTCCTATTGTTATATTATTATTATCTTTTGTTATGTGAACATTATATCCTCAAATTTCTAATGTTTTTGGATTTATATTTGGTTTAATGTTTTTTTTATGTTGCACAGGTTTAGGTGTTTATGGAGTTATATTATCTGGTTGATCATCAAATTCTAAATATTCTTTATTAGGGGGTTTACGGGCAGTAGCTCAAACTATTTCTTATGAAGTAAGAATAGCTTTAATTATTTTATGTTTATTTTTATTTGTTAATAGTTTTAACATTTGTAATTTTATACGGTTTCAGTATAATATTTGATTTATTTTTTTTTCTTTTCCTTTATTAATTTGTTGACTTTCTAGTTGTTTAGCTGAAACCAATCGAGCTCCTTTTGATTTTGCGGAAGGTGAAAGAGAATTAGTTAGAGGATTTAATATTGAGTATAGTGGGGCAAGTTTTGCCTTTATTTTTCTATCTGAATATATAAGTATTATTTTTATAAGTTTATTATCTGTTATGTTTTTTTTAGGGGGAGATTTTACTTCTTTTCTTTTTTATATTAAATTAGTATTATTAGTTTTTTGATTTATTTGAGTTCGAGGGGTTTTACCTCGATTCCGTTATGATAAATTAATATATTTAACTTGAAAGATTTTTTTACCTATTTCTTTAAATTATTTTATTTTTTATTCTATATTATTATTATTAATATATAATATTTTCATTAATTTAAGTGATTAATTAAGTTAATAATGGAATTTAACCATTTTTTTATATTTTCAAAATATAAACTTATCTAAAGTTTAATTAACTATTTTTCTCAAAGTTTAAGTATAATAGGTGAAATAATAAAGTATCTAAAGTAAATTACTGTTAAAATTTGGCCTGTTAAAATAAAAGGTTCTTCTGCAGGTCGTGCACCAATTCATGTTAATAGAATAATTGTGGCAGTAAATATTCAAAATAATATTTTATTAATTGGGTAAAATTTAATACTTTGAAAGTTTGCTTTATTAGTGAAAGGTAAAGTTATAATAATAACAATAGATATAATTATTGCAATTACTCCACCTAATTTATTAGGAATAGATCGTAAAATAGCATAAGCAAATAAAAAATATCACTCAGGTTGAATATGAACAGGAGTAACTAAAGGATTAGCAGGGATAAAATTTTCAGGATCTCCAAGTATTAAAGGTTCTATTATAATTAAACATGAAAAAAGTAGTAAAATAATAAAAATACTTATTAAATCCTTAACTGAGAAAAATGGGTGGAAAGGAATTTTATCATAATTTCTATTTAATCCTAAAGGATTATTTCTACCTGTTTGATGTAAAAATAATAAATGGATTATTACTAATGCTGAAATAATAAAGGGTAATAAGAAATGTAATGTAAAAAATCGATTTAGTGTTGCATTATCTACAGAAAATCCTCCTCATAATCATTTTACTAAATCATTTCCTAAATAAGGAATTGCTGATAATAAATTAGTAATTACTGTTGCACCCCATAAAGATATTTGCCCTCATGGTAAAACGTATCCTAAAAAGGCAGTAGCTATTACTATTAGTAATAAAATAACTCCTACATTTCATGTTATTATTAATAAATAAGATCCATAATATATTCCTCGTCCAATGTGAAGGTATAAACAAATAAAAAATAGGGAAGCACCATTAGCATGAGAATATCGTAATAATCAACCATAATTAACATCTCGGCAAATATGTATTACACTATTAAAAGCTATTTCAATATTGGCTGTATAATGTATTGCTAAAAAAATTCCTCTAATTAATTGAATTATTAAACAAACTCCTAATATTGAGCCTATATTTCATCATAATGAAATATTAGAAGGAGATGGTAAATCAATTAAAGATCTATTAATGATTTTAATTAATGGATGGGTTTTTCGAATTGGTTTATTCATTATTTATTAACTCGTAAAGGTCCTTCTGAAATATTTACAATTGAGGAAATTACATATATTCTAAAAAATAAATATAATACTATTATAATAATTATTTTATTATTATTTATTATATTAATTAATATTAGAATTTCATTATTATTTATTATTTGAATTTTATTAAATTCTAATATTGCAGGTTTATAAAAGTATTCTATTATTATCCCTAAAAAAATAGTAAATATTATCATATAAATTATTTTAATAGGTGTAAAAAATTTTTCATTTGAAGCAATTCTAGCTATATAAATGAATAAAACTAATATGCCACTTAGTATTACAATTACGATAACATAAGAAAATCAGAAGCTTCCAGAAATTATCCCAATTATTATAGAAATATTTAATGTTTGGGTAATAACCATTAACCCTATTCTAATTGGATGTCTAATCCATAATAATGAAAATGAAATTATATTTATAATTATTAAAGTTAAATATATAGTTTTAAAGGAAAAACCTATCTTTGATTTACAAAATCATTGTTTTTTTTTTAAACTATTAAAACAATTCCCCCATTAGAGGGGGGAAAGGAAGGGGGGGTCTTGTGAACGTATAAGAATTTCACCAGAGTGTAGTTTATTTAGAATTTTAGTTTTGGAGACTAGAGGAAAGTATTTTACTTTATTCTGATTCTATTTTTTATTTTTATGTATTTAATAGAATATTATTTTATCATTAATTGTCATGTTTTTAAGAGGGTTAATTGTTTTTTGTCTTAGTCATAAACATTTATTATTAACTTTATTTAGTATTGAATATTTAGTTTTATTTTTATATTTTATATTTAATATTTTTATATTAATATTTGGTTTTGAAATATATTTTATTTTAGTTTTTTTAATTTTTTCAGTTTGTGAAGGTGCATTAGGTTTAGGTGTTTTAGTAAGTATAACTCGTAGTCATGGAAATGATTATTTATCTAGTTTATCTATTTTGAGATGATAAAATATTTATTTATACTTTTATTTTTAATCCCTATATTAACTAATTGATGATTATTTATAATTGTTATATTTATTATAAGTTTTTTATTCTTATTTTATTATAGTAATAATTTTTTTTGTGGATTAAGTTATGGTTTTGGAATAGATATTCTTTCTTATTGTATAATTTATTTGTCTATTTGGCTTATTTTATTAATATTATTAGCTAGAAATCAGGTTAAATTTAATAAAAATAATATTAATGAGTTTATTTTTATTTTATATATTATGTTATTTTTTTTAATTTTGACTTTTAGTTCTTTGAATTTATTATTATTATATATTTTTTTTGAAAGTAGAATGATTCCGATTTTATTTTTAATTTTTGGTTGAGGTTATCAGCCTGAACGATTGGTTGCAGGAATATATTTATTGTTTTATACTTTATTTGCTTCTATACCTTTATTATTATGTGTTTTTTATTTATATTATTATTGTAATACTTTATTTTTTTTTATAATTTCTATTGATTGTAATTTGTATTTATATATTGGTTTAATTTTAGCTTTTTTAGTTAAAATACCTATAGCTTTTTTTCATTTTTGATTACCTAAGGCTCATGTTGAGGCTCCTGTTTCAGGTTCTATAATTTTAGCGGGAGTTTTATTAAAATTAGGTGGTTATGGATTATGTCGAGTTTTTTATTTTATTTGAAATTATTCTTTAAGTTTAAATTGATTTTGAGTAGTATTTAGTTTATTTGGAGGTATATTATTAAGAATTTTATGTCTTTGTCAAGTAGATATTAAGTCTTTAATTGCTTATTCTTCTGTAGTTCATATAAGTTTAGTAATTTGTGGAATTATAACTTTAAGTTTTTATGGATTTTTTGGTGCATTAGTTTTAATGTTAGGCCATGGTTTATGTTCTTCAGGTTTATTTGCTTTAGCTAATATTTTATATGAGCGTTCTTTTTCTCGTAGTTTATTTGTAAATAAGGGATATATTGTTATTATGCCTTTAATTAGAATATTTTGGTTTCTTTTTGTTATTAATAATATTGCTAGTCCTATTTCTTTAAATTTATTGGGAGAATGTTTATTATTAAATTGTTTAGTTGGTTGAGATTTTTTAAATATATTTTTTTTGGGTATTATTTCTTTTTTTGGTTGTTGTTATAGTATTTATTTATATTCTATTGTTCAGCATGGTTCTTTATATTCTGGTTTAAGAGATTTTTGTTCTGGTAAGTTTCGTGAATTTTTATTAATATTTTATCATTTTATTCCTTTAAATTTATTATTTCTTAAAATTGATATTTTTATATTATGGTTATAAGTGAACTGCTTAAGTAGTTTAATTAGAATAATAATTTGTGGTGTTATTGGTATTAGTATTTAATCTTAAGTCTTTAAATGTTATTTTATAAGGTTTGATCAATAGGGTTTTTATTTTTTGGTTTATATTTATTTTTATTAGGTTTATATTTTTTTAATATTGATATGGTATTTTTTTTAGATTGGGAATTTTTTTCTATTGATTCTTGTTCTTTTGTAATAACTTTATTATTTGATTGAATATCATTATTATTTATAGGAAGTGTTTTATTAATTAGTTCTATAGTAATTTTTTATAGATATTCTTATATATCTAGTGATTTAAATATATTACGATTTTTATATTTAGTAATTTTATTTGTTTTTTCTATAATATTTATAATTGTTAGACCTAATTTAATTAGTATTTTAATTGGTTGAGATGGATTAGGATTAGTTTCTTATTGTTTAGTTATTTTTTTTCAAAATTATAAATCTTATAATGCTGGAATACTTACTATTTTAACAAATCGTATTGGTGATATTGCTTTATTATTTTCTATTGCTTGATTTTTAAGTAATGGTAGTTGACATTTTTTGTATTTTTTACATCTTGACTTAATTTGATATTCTGTATTATTATGTTTATTAGTATTAGCAGCTTTTACTAAGAGAGCTCAAATTCCTTTTTCTTCTTGATTACCAGCTGCAATAGCAGCTCCTACTCCTGTTTCAGCTTTAGTTCATTCTTCTACTTTAGTCACTGCTGGAGTTTATTTAATAATTCGTTTTAGAACATTATTTAAGTCTTTAGATGTTAGTTTATTATTGTCTATTTCTATTTTAACTATATTTATATCTGGTCTTGGTGCTAGCTTTGAATTTGATTTGAAAAAGATTATTGCTTTATCTACTTTAAGACAATTAGGTTTAATAATAAGTATTTTATTTATTGGTAGATATAATATTTCTTTTTTTCATTTATTAACTCATGCTTTTTTTAAAGCTTTATTGTTTTTATGTGCTGGTTTAATTATTCATTGTATAAATGATTCTCAAGATATTCGTTATATAGGTGCTCTAATTAATCATTTTCCTTATACTTTATCCGCTTTTTGTGTTGCTAATATATCTTTGTGTGGTTTTCCCTTTTTATCAGGGTTTTACAGTAAGGATTTAGCTGTGGAATTTATGCAAATAAATTCTTTTAATTTTTTAATTTACTTTTTGTTTATTAGTTCTATTGCTTTAACTGTTTTTTATACTATGCGTTTATTATATTTTATTATATATGGTTATTTAGGTTGTTGTAGTTTATGTTTATATGAAGAAGATTCTGTAATATTACTTTCTATAATATTTTTAATTTTTATAGGTTTATTTGCGGGTGTTTCTTTATCTTGATTTATTTTTTCTTATCCTGTTTTTATTTTTATTCCTATAATTTTAAAGATTATACCTTTATTACTTCTTTTTTTATCTGCTATTTTTATTTATATTTTAAATAGAATTTCTATTTATGAATACCCTTTAGGGTATATTTATAATTTATTATTTAGATTTCTGGGAGGCATATGATTTATACCTTCTTTTAGTACTTTCTCGATGTATTCTTTTAGTTTAAAAAGTACTTTAATTTATGAAGATTTAATTAGAATAGGTTGAGGGGAATATATTATTTCTAGTTGTTTAAGTATTTATATGAATTTTTTAAGTAAAATTATTTCTTTATTACAGAATAATAGATTAAAATTATTTTTTACTTCTTTTATTTTATTCTTTTTATTTATTTGTATTTACTTAGGTAGCTTAAATTTTAAAGTTTAATATTGAAGATATTAAGATAAGTGATAACTTTCTAGGTAATTTTAAATTTATAGAGAAATAACTCAATTATTCATTGAAAATGAATTGTTTTTATTAAACTATATAAATAAGGGAATAACGGAGTTTAACCGCTTATAAAGAATAGTTAGCAGCTTTCTTTAGAATCCTCTTTCCCTTTTAATTGGATATTACTATCAATAATCTTATTAACAATAAGATGCCTCTGTTTTGGCTTCAATTAAATTTTAAGTAAGGGGAATTATACTTTATCCCTAATTTTAGGTCGAAACTAAATGTAAATTTTTTACTTCTTTACTTTATGAGGAAGACTAAATTTTAGTTCTTTTTAAATGCAAATTAAATGTTATTATTAACTACATCCCCTATTATGTTCATTCTAGTATTCCTCTTTTTCATTCGTAATATAATCCTAATAAAAGAGTTAATATAAAAAGTGTTATTATTGTTATTCAAGATATATTATTTATTAATTTTAATGTAATTATTATTGGTAAAATAATAATAATTTCAATATCAAAAATTAGGAATAATACAGCAATAAGGAAAAATTGTAGTGAAAAGGGTAAACGTGCTGTTGATTTGGGATCAAATCCACATTCGAAAGGTGATCTTTTTTCTCGGTCTGAATTTATATTTTTTGAAATTGTTGTGCAAAGTGTTATTAAAATAACTGCAATTAATATTGCTCTAATTATTGTTAAAATAATTTTTAGTATTACTTTTTCTTTAATTTAAGATCTCTTGATTGGAAATCAATTATATTTTTTATACTAAAAAAGTAACTACCTCATCAGTAAATTGAAATGTAAAGGAATAATCAGACTACATCTACAAAATGTCAATATCAAGCTGCTGCTTCAAATCCAAAATGATGGTTTTTTGAAAAATGATATTTTACGTGTCGAATAAGACAAATAATTAAAAAAGTAGTTCCAATAATTACATGTAATCCATGAAATCCTGTTGCTATAAAGAAAGTAGATCCATAAATAGAATCACTAATACAAAATCTTGCTTCTAAATATTCATATCCTTGAAGAATTGTAAATAAAATTCCTAATATAACTGTGATTGTTAATGACTTAGTCACTTGTGAGTGTATATTATTTATTAATCTATAATGTGCTCATGTCACTGAAATTCCTGAACTTAATAAAATTATTGTATTTAGTAAAGGAATTCCTATAGGATTAAATGTCTTAATTCCTTGAGGTGGTCAAAATATTCCTAATTCTATTGTTGGGGATAAACTTCTATGGAAAAATCCTCAAAAGAATGAAATAAAGAAGAATACTTCAGAAATAATAAATAAAATTATTCCTAATTTTAGACCATTAACTACTTTAATTGTATGTTTACCTTGAAAGGTTCCTTCTCGTACAATATCTCGTCATCATTGGTATATTGTTAATAAGTTAATTAATATTCCTAATTGAAATAAGTATATTTCATTTTTATGAAATCATAAGACTATACCTGAAGTTATTGTTATTGCTCCAATAGAGCCTGTTAAAGGTCAAGGTCTATAATCTACTAAATGGAAGGGGTGATTTCTATGTAATTTCATTAAATTAGTTCTCTAGTGTATAAAGTTATTAAAATAGAAAATACATATGCTTGAATTATTGCTACTGCTGTTTCAAATAATATTAATATAATTTGAATTCTTAGAATAACTGGTAGAATTATATTTATGTTATTATTATTACCTAATAGTCTTATTAATAAGTGTCCTGCAATTATATTTGCTATAAGTCGTACAGCAAGGGCTCCAGGTCGAATTAAATTTCTTAAAGTTTCAATGATAACTATAAAAGGTATTAATAATCCTGGGGTACCAGAAGGTACAAGATGTGCAAATATATGATTTATTTGATTAATTCAACCATATAATATTAATGATAATCATAGTGGTAAAGCTAATGTTAATGTAAATGTTATATGACTAGATCCTGTAAAAATATAAGGTAATAATCCTAATATATTATTAATTAAAATATAAATTAATAAAGAGATAGATAATAGTGAAAATCCTTTTGAATTTGGCCCTAATAATAATTTAAATTCAATTGATAAATTTTTAATTATATTATTTTTAATAATTATAATTTTTCTAGGCAAAATTCAATAATTTGTTGGGATTAAAATTATTACTAAAATAATTCTAATTCAATTTAAAGATAATGATTTACTAGTAGCTGGATCAAAAGCTGAGAATAGGTTAGTTATCATTTTCAATTTTTTTGTAATTTTTTGTAATTTTTAGTAGTATTGTTAAGTTCAATATTTTTTCTATGATAAATAATAATAGCAGTTAAAATTAACATTGTAGTTGTTGTTATATATAATAATTCTCATCATAAAGGAGCTATTTGTGGTATTAAGAATTATATAATAATATTTTTTTAATTTGACAAATTAATGTTTTATTTTAAACTAAATTCTTCATTAAGAGTATTAGTTATTTACTATATTTTGGTTTAAGAGACCAATGCTTACTTTCAGCCACTTAATGAGAATGATTTTAGTCAGTTAATGAATAGTTTTCTAGGCACTGATTCTACTACAATTGGTATAAATCTATGATTTGCTCCACAAATTTCTGAACATTGACCAAAAAATAATCCTGTTTGATTAATTATTATAGATCCTTGATTTAATCGTCCAGGTGTAGCATCAATTTTTACTCCTAATGATGGTAAAGCTCATGAATGTAATACATCTGCAGCAGTAATTATTACACGAATTTGTGTATTGACAGGCAATACTACTCGGTTATCTACATCTAAAAGTCGGAATTCAAAAGATTCTAATTCATTAGTAGGTTTTATATATGAATCAAATTCAATTTTATTGAAATCTGAATATTCATAGCTTCAATATCATTGATGTCCAATAGTTTTTAATGTAATTAATGGTTTATTAATTTCATCAATTAAATATAATAAGTGTAATGATGGTAATGCAATAAAAATTAATGTGATTGCTGGTAATATTGTTCAAATAAATTCAACTGTTTGCCCTTCTAATAAGAATCGGTTAATAAATTTATTTGTTATTAAATTTACTATTGTATAAGATACTAAGATAGTAATTATTGTTAAAATTATTAATGTATGATCATGAAAAAAAATTAATTGTTCTATTAAAGGTGTTATTGCATCTTGTAATTTTAATGATCCTCAAATTGTCATTTCTAATAAAAGATTAAATCTTTATATATGAAGCTTAAATTCATGGCACTATTCTGCCATATTAGAATGATGTTAATATAGGTAATTCTGAATAAGAATGTTCTGCAGGAGGAGTAGCTTGTAATCATTCGATTCTTGATGTTATATTGTTATTAAAAATAAGATTTCGTTTTGCTGCAAAAGCTTCTCAAATGATTGCAATAAATATAATAATTCTAATTATTGATATAGTTGATCCAATAGATGAAACTACATTTCATGTAGTATAATAATCTGGATAATCAGAATATCGACGAGGTATTCCTCTAAGTCCTAAGAAGTGTTGGGGGAAAAATGTTAAATTTACTCCTAAAAATATAGTAAAAAATTGTGTCTTTAATCACTTATTTTTTAAGGTTAGACCAGTAAATAAGGGAAATCATTGAATAAATCTTCCCATAATTGCGAAAACTGCTCCTATTGATAAGACATAATGGAAATGTGCTACTACATAATATGTATCATGTAAAATAATATCAATTGATGAGTTTGCTAAAATTACTCCAGTTAATCCTCCAATAGTAAAAAGAAATACAAATCCTAAAGCTCATAGAGTTGAAGGGGTATATTTTAAATTTGTTCCATGTAATGTTGCTAATCATCTAAAAATTTTAATACCTGTTGGAACAGCAATAATTATAGTTGCAGATGTAAAGTATGCTCGAGTATCAACATCTATACCTACTGTAAATATATGGTGTGCTCATACAATAAATCCTAATAATCCAATAGCTAATATAGCATAAATTATTCCTAATGTTCCAAATGCTTCTAATTTTCCTCTTTCTTGTCTAATAATATGTGAAATTAATCCAAATCCTGGTAAAATTAAAATGTATACTTCTGGGTGTCCAAAAAATCAAAATAAATGTTGATATAAAATAGGGTCTCCCCCTCCTGTTGGATCAAAAAAGGAAGTATTAAAATTTCGATCTGTAAGAAGTATTGTAATAGCACCTGCTAATACAGGTAATGATAATAAAAGTAAAAGTGCTGTAATTCCTACTGATCAAACAAATAAAGGAGTTCGTTCTAATGTTATACCTGTTGGTCGTATATTAATAATAGTTGAAATAAAATTTACAGCTCCTAAAATAGATGAAACACCTGCTAAATGTAAGGAAAAAATAGCTAGATCTACAGAAGGTCCTCTATGTGAAATATTACTTGATAATGGTGGATAAACTGTTCAACCAGTTCCTGCTCCTATTTCAACTAATCTACTTGATACTAATAGTGTTAAAGAAGGGGGTAGTAGTCAAAATCTTATATTATTTATTCGAGGAAATGCTATATCAGGTGCTCCAATTATTAAAGGTACTAATCAATTACCAAATCCTCCAATTATAATAGGTATAACTATAAAAAAAATTATAATGAATGCATGTGCAGTAACAATAACATTATAAATTTGATCATCTCCAATAAATGTGCCTGGTTGCCCTAGTTCTACTCGAATAATCCATCTTATGGAAGATCCAACTATTCCAGATCATATACCGAAAATAAAATATAATGATCCAATATCTTTATGATTTGTCGAGAAAAGTCATTTATTCAAAGATAAGATGGCTGAAATTTTAGGTTATAAATTGTAAATTTATATATGGTAATTATACCTCTTATCAAGCTTTATAGTCAATATATGATATTAGATTGCAAATCTAAAGTAACAGAATTGTTAAAGCTTATGTTTAACATATTTTTAACTTTGAAGGTTAATAGTTTATTTAACTTAAAGCTTTTAAAATAAGGGTAATATTAATATAATTGGTAATATAATATTAAATAATAGAATAGTAATTATTGTTTTTCTATTAATTATTAAATTAAGTCATTTTGTTTTTGTGTTATAAATTATAATTAATGGGTATATTATTCGTAAATAATAGAAAAGAGTAATTAATGATATTATTACTATTAATAATATTATTAATCATAAATTAGAATTTATTATTCTTTGAATTGTTAATCATTTAGGTAAAAATCCTGTAAAAGGAGGTAATCCTCCTATTCTTATTATTAATGATGTAAATGTTATTTTTTCTATTGTAGTTATTTTATTTATATTTAATTGATTTACAAATAAAATATTTTTTTTATTTAATATTGTAAATATTATTATAATAATTAATGAATATAAGGTTAAATATATTAACCAGTTATTTTCCATTATTATTAATATTATTATTCATCTTAAATGATTAATAGATGAATAAGCTATAATTTTTCGTAAAGAGGTTTGATTCAATCCTCCAATTGCACCAACTAATGTTGATAAAATAATAAATATATAAATACTATTATTGTTATTATTTCTTAAAATTGTTATAGGTGCAATTTTTTGTCATGTTATTAAAATTATTAGGTTTTTTCAATTTAAATTTCTTGCTATCTCTGGCAATCATATGTGAAAAGGGGCTCCTCCTAATTTAATTAATAATCCAATAGTAAGAATTATTTCTATTATTTGTGTATTTATATTATATAAAATAAATTTACTGGATAAAATTGAGAATAATATAATAATTCTTCCAATTCTTTGTGTTAAAAAATAAATTATTATACTTTGTGAAGCTTTTTTATCTCTTTTATTTCTTATTAGGGGGATAAAAGATATTAAATTAATTTCTATTCCTATTCATATACCTAATCAATTATTAGATGTTAATGTAATTAGAGTTCTTATTATTAAAATAAAGGTTATTAGTAAAATTTTTATGTTTATTAGAAAAGAGAATTTATTTTCTATATTTAGGGTATGAACCTACTAACTTATTTAGTTTACTTTTCTATATATTAGTGTAAGATGCACGTAGAATTTTGAATTCTTTAGATTTAGTTTAATTCTAAAATATATAATAAGAGTATATTATACATTATCTATCCTATCAAGATAGTCCTTTTTATCAGGCATCTTATT